TTTTTTTTTTTTTTTTTTTTATTTTTATTGTTTTTTTTTAGTGAAATTTAGAAATATTATAAATTGATTAATTTATTTTTAATAATTTTAATTAGTATTTTAATAAAAAAAGATATAATTTTTAATTAAAATTTATGGTTAAAGTTAATTAAAATGTAAATAATTAAAGTTTGCATATATATATATATATATATTTATATATATTAATATACATTCATCTATATATATATTAAATTATGTATATAAATTTATATTTTCATTTAATAAATAAATAATTTATATATATATAAATTATTTATATCATTAAATCTTTAAAGTAAAATATAAATATATAACATTTAGGTGGAGAAATATATATAAATAATAATTAATAAATATTTAATTTAAATATTCTTAATTGAATCCCGAAATTTTTTTTTGAGTCTGGATTAATAGATAAATATTGATTAATTAAATATTTATATATTAATATCTATCTATTAATCCTTATTTGGTATATAGACCTAAAAAAAATTTCTGTAACGGTCAATATAAATTTATGGTATAATTAAAAATTAATCTTTTTTTTGATTTTTTTATTTTTAAAGGAAATCTAATTATCTATAAATTTTCATAAAAAAAATAATTAAATTATATATATAAATAATTAATTTTAGACGATCATAATTAAATTGATATCTTTTTTAAAATTAAAAAAAAAACATGAAAATTATATTGAAAAAAACAAAATTTTTAATTATTGATAAATTTTCATTTAAAAAAAAAAAAAAAAAAAATGAATTTTATATTGAAGAATTTTGAAATTTTAAAAATTTTAAAAATTTTTAAAAATTTTGTAAAATTTTGCAAAATTTTTGATTTTTTTTTCATTAAAATTTTATCTTTTTTAAGAAAATGAAAAAATTGTTCATATATATATATATATTTATAAATATTTTAATATATATATAAATCAATATATATTTATATATATATATACATATATTACTTAAATTTATTATTATAATTTATTTTATATTAAATTTAAAAAGTATTATTTAAATTATTATTAATTTATTTATATTTTATTTTATATTAATTATAAATAAATTATAAAATTATTATTAAAATTATAAATTATTGTTTGATTTTTATGTAATTTTTATTAGTGATTTTAATTATTAATTTAAATATTTAAATATTAATATAATGATAATATAAATATTGATATGATTATATATATATATATATGTATATTTAATTGAATATTAGGGGTATTTGATTATATTTTATATATATATATATATATATATATATATATATATATATATTAATTTATTTATTTAATAATTATTATATTTAGGGGATATAATTTTATTAATTTATTTTCATGTATATATATATATATGCATGCATGTATATATTTATATTAATAAAATCGTTGGATTATGTGAGGTAATACTAATGTATATTATTAATATTTATATATATATTTATCTAATAATATTTATTTTAAAAATTTTTGTATTATATATAAATATTTATATATATTATTTTATTAAATTAATAAAGTTTTATTTTGGCTTATAAATTTATTATTAATTTAATTTATATGTAAATTTTTGTGTGAATTTTTTATTATTTTAAAAATGATAAAATTTTATTTAATCGCAGTAATTAATTTTATTAATTAAGGAAACTTAGAAATAGTAATATTAAAGAGTATTGACAAAATTTGTGCCAGCAGTTGCGGTTATACGAATAATGCAAATAAATTTTTATTAGTAAAAGTTAAATTGAAATAAAATAATTTTATATGTAAATTTATTAGGTGAAATTTTAAATTTATTTAAATTTTATTTTTAATAATTGAAGCTTGTAAATTTTAGTAGTAAACTAGGATTAGATACCCTATTATTTAAAATGTAAATATTTAATACTAAGGTAGTAATAGTTATGATCTTGAAACTTAAAAAATTTGGCGGTATTTTAGTCTATTCAGAGGAACCTGTTCTGTAATCGATATTCCACGTTGGACCTAACTTAGATTTGTATTCAGTTTATATACCGTCGTTATTAGAATATTTTATAAGAATGATAATTTTCAAGGTTTATTATTATAAAAAATATCAGATCAAGGTGTAGCTTATATTTAAGTAGAAATGGGTTACAATAAAATTATTTAGATGGATATAAATTTGAAATTTTTTATTGAAAGTGGATTTGATAGTAAAATTATAAAGATAAATAATTTGATTTTAGCTCTAAAATATGTACACATCGCCCGTCACTCTTATTATTAAGGTAAGATAAGTCGTAACATAGTAGATGTACTGGAAAGTGTATCTAGAATGACAATTTAAAGCTTATATAGTAAAGCATTTCATTTACATTGAAAAGATTTTTGTGCAAATCAATATAAATTGATTAAGATTTATTTATTAATTTTTTTATTTTATTTATTAAATTATTAAAAATAATTATATTAATATAAAGTTTTAGTAAGTTATATAGAAAAAATAATATTAATTATAGTTTAATAGTATTGTGAAAGAAAATTGAAATAATTGAAAAATTTTTATTTTAAAAGAAAATTTAATTTATTGTACCTTGTGTATCAGGGTTTATTAAATAAATATTATAAATAAATAATTTTCTCGATTTTATAAGAGTTAATATATTATAAAAGTTAATGTAAAAAAATTATTTTTAATAATATATTAGAAATGAAATGTTATTCGTTTATAAAGGTATCTAGTTCTTTAAGAAATAAATTTAATTTAGGAATTTTATATTATTTAATTAGTTGAATTAATTAAATAATTATTTAATTTTAATATTTTATGGGATAAGCTATAAAATAAATTATTAAAAATTAATAAATAATTAATAAATATAAGCTTAATAATAGCTATTATTAATAAAAATGTTATAATTTATTTTTATAAAATTATTATTTATTAAAATTTTAAGTTTTTATTAAAGTATTTATTTTAATTTTAAAAATAAAGTAATAATGATAAAATTAGTATATTTTTATGTAAAAATAATTTTTAATGAAAAGTTTATATAAAGAATTCGGCAAAAATAATGTTCGCCTGTTTAACAAAAACATGTCTTTTTGATAAGTATAAAAAGTCTAACCTGCCCACTGAATATTTTAAATGGCCGCAGTATATTAACTGTGCAAAGGTAGCATAATAATTAGTCTTTTAATTGAAGGCTTGTATGAATGGTTGGACGAGATATTAACTGTTTCATTTAAATTTTTTATAGAATTTTATTTTTTAGTAAAAAAGCTAAAATTTATTTAAAAGACGAGAAGACCCTATAAATCTTTATATTTAAATTATTATAATTTTATAGATTATTTTTGTTATTATAATTTATAATATTTTATTGGGGTGATATTAAAATTTAATAAACTTTTAATTGTTTAGATCATTAATTTATGAATAATTGATCCATTATTAGTGATTAAAAAAATAAGTTACTTTAGGGATAACAGCGTAATTTTTTTGGAGAGTTCATATCGATAAAAAAGATTGCGACCTCGATGTTGGATTAAGATATAATTTTAGGTGTAGCCGCTTAAATTTTAAGTCTGTTCGACTTTTAAATTCTTACATGATCTGAGTTCAAACCGGCGTAAGCCAGGTTGGTTTCTATCTTTAAAAAATTAAAATATTTTAGTACGAAAGGATTGAATATTTGATAAATTATTATTTATTATATTGAATATAATTAATATACTGTTTTGGCAGATTAGTGCAATAAATTTAGAATTTATGTATGTAATTTATATTACAAATAGTACTTGTTTTATTTAGAAAATTTGTTATTTATTATTGGTGGATTATTATTAATTATTTTTGTATTGGTAAGAGTAGCTTTTTTAACTTTATTAGAGCGTAAAGTGTTAGGTTATATTCAGATTCGAAAAGGTCCTAATAAAGTTGGGATTATAGGTATTCCTCAGCCTTTTTGTGATGCAATTAAATTATTTACAAAAGAACAAACTTATCCATTATTATCAAATTATATTTCTTACTATTTTTCTCCAATTTTTTCTTTATTTTTGTCTTTATTAATTTGAATATGTATACCTATATTTATTAAATTGTTTTCTTTTAATTTAGGATTATTATTTTTTTTATGTTGTACTAGATTAGGAGTTTATACTGTAATAATTGCTGGATGATCATCGAATTCTAATTATGCTTTATTAGGTGGTTTACGTGCAGTTGCTCAAACTATTTCTTATGAGGTAAGTTTAGCTTTAGTTTTATTAAGTTTTGTGTTTTTAATTGGTGGATATAATATGTTAATATTTTATAAGTATCAGTTGTTTATTTGATTTTTATTTATTATATTACCTATGAGATTAGTTTGATTTTCAATTTCTTTAGCGGAAACTAATCGAACTCCTTTTGATTTTGCTGAAGGTGAATCAGAATTGGTATCAGGGTTTAATGTAGAATATAGAAGAGGGGGTTTTGCATTAATTTTTTTGGCAGAGTATGCAAGAATTTTATTTATAAGTATATTATTTAGTGTAATATTTTTGGGTTGTGATATGTTTTCTTTTTTGTTTTATATAAAATTGACTTTTATTTCTTTTTTGTTTATTTGAGTTCGTGGTACTTTACCTCGGTTTCGTTATGATAAATTAATATATTTGGCTTGAAAAAGATTTTTACCATTTTCTTTAAATTATTTGATTTTTTTTATTGGATTTAGGATTTTTTTAATTTATTTAATATAGTGAATTGATTTTAGTAAAGTTAATAGAAATTTTAATTTCTATCTTATGTTTTCAAAACATATGCTTATTCAAGCTCATTAACTAATTTAGTAAATTATCTCATCATTTTGTAATTATTGGGTTTAATAAGAAATAAGAAAAATATAATACTGTTAGAATTTGTCCCACTAGTACATATGGTTCTTCTACAGGTCGAGCTCCAATTCATGTTAATAAAATTACTGTAATAGTTATTATTCAAAATATTAATTTATTAATTGGGTAGAATTGAATTCCTCGAAATTTACTTAAATTATAGAATGGGAGAATTGCTAAAATAGCAATTGATAGAATTAGAGCAATTACTCCTCCTAATTTATTAGGAATTGATCGAAGAATAGCATAAGCAAATAAAAAATATCATTCTGGTTGAATGTGAACGGGGGTAACTAATGGATTAGCTGGAATAAAATTATCTGGGTCTCCCAATAGATATGGATTAATTAAAACTAATATAATTAAGATTGCTGTTATTACGATAAATCCTACGATATCCTTAAAAGTAAAATATGGATGAAATGGAATTTTATCAGTATTTGAATTTAATCCTATAGGATTATTGGATCCTGTTTCATGTAAAAATAAAATATGAATTATAGTTATAGCTAGTACAATAAATGGGAGGATAAAATGAAAAGTAAAAAATCGAGTTAATGTTGCATTGTCTACGGCGAATCCTCCTCATACTCATTGTACTAAATCAATTCCTAAATATGGGATGGCTGATAATAAATTTGTAATTACTGTAGCTCCTCAAAAGGATATTTGTCCTCATGGTAATACATAACCTATAAAAGCTGTACCTATTACTAAAAATAGGATAATTACACCAATTAATCATGTTGGTGAAAAAAGGTAAGATCCATAATAAATTCCACGTCCTACATGTAAATAAATACAAATGAAAAAGAATGATGCACCGTTGGCATGTATTGTTCGTAATAATCATCCATAATTTACATCTCGGCAGATATGATTAACTCTATTAAATGCTAAATTAATATCTGCTGTGTAATGTATGGCTAGAAATAGTCCAGTTAAGATTTGGATTATTAAACATAAAAAAAGAAGAGATCCAAAATTTCATCATGCAGAAATATTAATAGGAGCTGGTAGATCAATTAGTGCATTATTAGCAATTTTGAAAATTGGGTGTTTAATTCGTAAAGGTTTATTCATTAGTTAAATATTGGTCGAAGTGGTCCCTTAAATAATTTTGTAATTTTTACAATTGCAATTAATGTAATTAATAAGTAATTTATTAATATAATGGTTAATATATTTGTTGGAAAATTATATAATTTATTTAGGGATAGTGAATTTTCTGAAATAAATGAATTTATTAGATTAATAGGTTTGGTTTCAATATTAAAATATTGAAGTAAAATGTTTTTATCAATAAAATATAATAATATAGAAGAGATTAAGAATATAAATAAAAGAATTGAAGTTAGTTTAATTGATAATGAAAATATTTCATTAGATGCTAAAGATGTAACATAAATAAATAATACAAGTATACCTCCTATAAATACTAAAAATAGAATATAAGAAAATCAAAATGTTTTAGATATTAATCCTGATATTATGCAAATTAATAAAGTTTGAATTAATAATGTAAGTCCTATAGCTAATGGATGTTTTATAAATATAAATAAAATATTAAAGATAATTAATGTAGTAATTAATGTTCATTGTATAATATCAAGAGGTAGTTTAAGTAAAATATTAATTTTGGGGATTAATGATAAAGAATTTCTTTTCTCTTGAAGTTTTAAAAGATTATTCTTATTTTTGATTTACAAGACCAATGTTTTTATTAAACTATTAAAACTAATGATAATATTATTAAATTGAGTGTGTCCTAGAATTTTATTTATTATAGGAGTATTTATTTTTGTGTCTAATCGTAAGCATTTATTATCAATGTTACTTAGATTGGAGTATATTGTTTTAAGATTATTTTTATTGTTATTTATTTATTTAAATATGATGGATTTTGAAAATTTTTTTAGAATAATATTTTTAACTTTTAGAGTTTGTGAGGGAGCTTTAGGACTTTCTATTTTAGTATCTTTAATTCGTACTCATGGTAATGATTATTTTCAAAGCTTTAATATTTTACAATGTTAAAATTAATTTTAAGAATTTTATTTATTATTCCTTTATGTTTTATAAAAAATACATATTGAATGGTTCAAGGTATTTTATTTATATTAAGTTTTATATTTATTATTATAAATATTTATATAAATTATTTTATATCTATTTCTTATTTATTCGGGTGTGATATAATCTCATATGGATTAATTTTATTGAGATTATGGATTATTTCTTTAATATTAATAGCTAGAGAATCAGTATATAAATATGATAATTATGTTAATTTATTTTTATTAAATATTATTGTTTTGTTAATTTTATTAATTTTTACTTTTATAAGAATTAATTTATTTATGTTTTATTTATTTTTTGAAAGAAGATTGATTCCTACTTTATTTTTAATTTTAGGGTGAGGATATCAACCTGAACGGTTGCAAGCAGGGGTATATTTATTATTTTATACTTTATTTGTTTCTTTACCTATATTAATTGGGATTTTTTATTTATATAAGATTTCTGGGACTATAAATTTTTATTTGTTGATAGATTATATATTTGATTTAGATATTTTATATTTTTCTATGATTATAGCATTTTTAGTTAAAATACCAATATTTTTAGTTCATTTGTGATTACCTAAAGCTCATGTGGAGGCCCCTGTTTCTGGATCTATAATTTTAGCCGGAATTATATTGAAGTTAGGAGGTTATGGGATATTACGGGTTATACCATTTTTGCAATCAATAATAATTAAATTTGGATATATATGAGTAAGAATTAGTTTAGTAGGGGGAGTATTAGTAAGTTTAATATGTTTATGTCAAACTGATTTGAAATCTTTGATTGCTTATTCTTCTGTGGCTCATATAGGTATTGTATTAGCTGGACTTGTGACTATAACATATGTTGGGTTGTGTGGGTCTTATACTTTAATAATTGCTCATGGGTTATGTTCTTCTGGTTTGTTTTGTTTGGCTAATATTACTTATGAACGAATAGGAAGACGTAGATTATTAATTAATAAAGGTATATTGAATTTTATACCATCTATAGCTTTATGATGGTTTTTATTAAGATCTGCTAATATAGCAGCTCCTCCAACTTTGAATTTATTGGGAGAAATTTCTTTAATTAATAGAATTGTTATGTGATCTTGAGTCACTATATTAATATTAGCGTTTTTATCTTTTTTCAGAGCAGCATATACTTTATTTTTATATTCTTATAGACAACATGGAAAGGTTTTTTCAGGGGTTTATTCATTTAGTGTAGGTAGAATTCGTGAATTTTTACTTTTATTTTTACATTGATTTCCTTTAAATTTATTAATTATAAAGGGTGAAGTATGTGTATTATGATTATAAATTTAAATAGTTTAAAAAAAATATTGATTTGTGGTGTCAATGATAAGAATTTTTCTTTTTAAATCGTGAAATACTTATCTATTTGTAAAATTAGTTTTATTAGTTTATTTATTAGTAGAGTTTTATCTTTTTTTATAAGAATTATTTTTATAATAAATGATTATAGTGTTTTTATTGAATGAGAAGTAGTTTCTTTTAATTCTTTAAGTGTAGTTATAACATTTTTATTTGATTGAATAAGTTTGGTATTTATATCATTTGTATTAATAATTTCTTCTTTAGTAATTTTTTATAGAAGTGAGTATATATTAAGAGATTGTAATATTAATCGATTTATTATGATAGTTTTAATATTTGTTATTTCTATAATATTATTAATTATTAGTCCAAATTTAATTAGTATTTTACTTGGATGAGATGGATTGGGACTTGTTTCTTATTGTTTAGTAATTTATTTTCAAAATATTAAGTCATATAATGCTGGAATGTTAACTGCTTTATCTAATCGGATCGGTGATGTAGCTTTATTATTGGCTATTGCTTGAATATTAAATTATGGGAGATGAAATTATATTTTTTATTTAGAGGTAATAAATAAAAGTTTTGAAATAAAAATTATTGGGGGGTTAGTTATATTGGCAGCAATAACTAAAAGAGCTCAAATTCCATTTTCTTCTTGATTGCCAGCTGCTATAGCAGCTCCTACTCCTGTTTCAGCTTTAGTTCATTCTTCAACTCTTGTAACTGCTGGAGTTTATTTATTAATTCGATTTAATGTTTTATTAAGTTTTTCTTGGTTAGGAAATTTATTGTTATTATTATCAGGGTTGACTATATTTATAGCTGGGTTGGGAGCAAATTATGAATTTGATTTAAAAAGGATTATTGCTTTGTCAACTTTAAGACAATTAGGACTAATAATAAGAATTTTATCTATAGGTTTTTATAAGTTGGCATTTTTTCATTTATTAACTCATGCTTTATTTAAGGCTCTTTTATTTATATGTGCTGGTGCAATTATTCATAATATAAATAATTGTCAGGATATTCGATTAATAGGTGGGTTAAGAATATTAATACCTATAACTTCTTCGTGTTTTAATGTGGCTAATTTAGCTTTATGTGGAATACCATTTTTGGCAGGGTTTTATTCTAAGGATTTAATTTTAGAAATAGTTTCCTATTCTTATATTAATATATTTTCATTTTTTTTATTTTTTTTTTCAACTGGATTAACAGTTTGTTATTCCTTTCGTTTAGTCTATTATACTATAACTGGTGTGTCAAATTTTTTTTCTTTAAATATATTAAGTGATGAGGGTTGAATTATGTTAAAAAGAATGTTAGGATTACTTATTATAAGAATTATTGGTGGGAGTATATTAAATTGATTAATATTTTCTACTCCGTTATTAATTGTAATTCCTTGATTTTTAAAGTTGCTTACATTATTTGTATGTATTTTAGGAGGATTGGTAGGGTATTTGATATCAAATATTTCTTTATTTTTTTTTAATAAAGCTTTAAATATATATAATATTTCTTATTTTTTAGGTTCTATATGATTTATACCTTATATTTCTACTTATGGAGTTATTAATTTTCCGTTGATTGTTGGTAAATTAGTTATTAAATCATTTGATCAGGGTTGATCAGAATATTTTGGGGGTCAATATTTATATTATAACTTAAAGGAAAGTTCTAAGTTAAATAATATAATTCAAAATAATAATTTAAAAGTATATTTATTAAGTTTTATTTTTTGGGTAATTATTTTATATTTATATATAATATGTATATATTCAAATAGCTTATAAAGAGTATAACATTGAAGATGTTAGGGAGATTATTTAATCTTTGAATATAATGAATTTTTTTTAGTAATTTATAAAAAAAGTATTTTAATTTTACAATGAAAATGTAATGTTTTATTTAAACTATATAAATAGAAGTATAAATGGAATTTAACCATTAAAAGGGAAAAGTTAGCAGCTTTTACTTGAACATCATACTTCTTTAATTGGAGTTATTTCTCAATTTTATCATTAACAGTGATAAGCCTCTTTTTGGCTTCAATTAAATTAGAATAAGGGTAATTTACCTAAGATTAGGTCGAAACTAATTGCAATATATCGCTTCATATTCAAGGTAGATTGAATATTCAATACTTTTTGAATGCAAATCAAATGTTATAGTTAACTACAACCCTAAGAATTAGATCAGTTTAATATTCCTTGATTTCATTCGTGATATAATCCTATTAGTAGGATTAAAATAAAAGTAATAGAGGTAATTGTTCAAATTAATAAATTAGAAAATTTTATAATTAAAATAATAGGTAAAATTAGAGCAATTTCTACATCAAAGATCAAAAAAATAATTGTAATTAAAAAAAATCGTAATGAAAATGGTAAACGTGATGAGGATTTTGGATCAAATCCACATTCGAATGGTGATGATTTTTCTCGATCAATTAATGATTTTTTAGATAGAATGGTAGCTAATAGTATAACTAAAAGTGAAATGAGTAGAATAATAAGACTAATAATTAAAATAGAAAAAATTATTTATACTATTATATAATAGACCATTTAATTGGAAGTCAAATATACTTTTTTATACTATATAAATAATTAATAATTATCCTCCTCATCAATAAATTGAAACATAAAGAAATAATCATACAATATCTACAAAGTGTCAATATCATGCGGCTGCTTCGAATCCAAAGTGATGATTTTTAGAAAAATGATTATTTAAATGGCGTATTAAACAAATTAATAAAAATGTGGTTCCAATTAAAACGTGAATTCCATGGAATCCTGTGGCCATAAAAAATGTGGATCCATATACTGAGTCAGCAATGGTAAATGGAGCTTCGATATATTCATATGCTTGAAGAATAGTAAAATAAATTCCTAATAAAACTGTGAAAAATAAACCTTGTGTGGTTTGAGAATGATTTCTTTCTATTAATCTATGGTGAGCTCATGTAACAGTGATTCCTGACGTTAATAGAATTACTGTATTTAATAAAGGTACTTGAAATGGATTAAAAGTAATAATACCTGAAGGTGGTCATATAGCACCTAATTCAATTGATGGGGAAAGACTGCTGTGAAAAAAGGCTCAAAAAAATGATACAAAAAATAGTACTTCTGATAAAATAAATAAGATTATACCTCATCGTAAGCCTGTAGTAACTATATTAGTATGTAAGCCTTGAAAAGTTCCTTCTCGAGAAACGTCTCGTCATCATTGATATACTGTTAAAATTGTAATAATATTACCTAGTATAAATAATGAAATATCATATTGATGAAATCATTTTACTAATCCAGATACGGTTGTTATTGCTCCAATAGAAGCAGTTAAAGGTCATGGACTATAGTCTACTAAATGAAATGGATGGTTTGAGTGTGTTGACATTAGTTAACTTCTCTAGAGTATAAAGTTCTAAGAACAGCAAAAACATAAGATTGAATTATAGCTACTGCTGATTCTAAAATTAATAAAGCAATTTGGGTAATAATTAAAATATTTAATAGTATATAGGATATGGAAGGACCTGTATTTCCTAGTAAAGTTAATAAAAGATGTCCAGCAATTATATTTGCTGTTAATCGAACTGCCAATGTTCCAGGTCGAATAATATTTCTAATAGTTTCAATACATACTATAAATGGTATTAAAATGGCAGGAGTTCCTTGTGGAACAAGGTGAGCAAATATATGTTGTGTATTATTAATTCAACCATATAATATAAATCTTAATCATATTGGTAGTGCTAATGATAATGTTAGAGTTAGATGACTTGTTCTTGTAAAAATGTATGGGAATAATCCTATGAAATTATTAAATAAGATTATTGAAAATAATGATACAAAAATAAATGAAGAACCATTAGAGCTTATTGGTCCTAAAAGAATTTTAAATTCTTTATGAAGAGTTATAATGATTTTATTTCAGAAAATATTATATCGTGATGGTATTAATCAATATATTGATGGAATTATTAAAATTCCTATGAATGTTCTAAGTCAATTTAATGAAAAATTAAAAATTCTTGATGAAGGGTCAAATACTGAGAATAAATTAGTTATCATTTTCAATTAAAGTAGTAGGTTGAGTAATTTGATTTCTCGGAGAATTTAGGTATTGAAGGTTCAAAAGAATAGTAGTTTATTATATTAAAAATTATAAATGTTATAGAAAAAATAATAAACAAAATTAATCATCTAATTGGGGCTATTTGTGGTATTAAAAAATATCATTTAATTGATAATTTTAGTTTGACAAACTAATGTTATTATTTAACTAATTTTTTCATTAGAAGTAAGTGCTAATTTACTATGAGATGGTTTAAGAGACCAATACTTGCTTTCAGTCATCTAATGAAGAATTTATATTATTAGAAATTCATTTAATGAAAAAGTTTACTGGGATTCTTTCAATAACAATAGGTATAAATCTATGATTAGCTCCACAAATTTCTGAACATTGACCATAAAATAAGCCTGGTCGATTAATTAAAAAATTAGTTTGATTTAATCGACCAGGGGTACCATCAACTTTTACTCCTAAAGATGGAATTGTTCATGAATGAATTACATCTGCTGCTGTAATAAGAATTCGAATCTGAGAATTTATTGGTAATACAATTCGATTATCAACGTCTAATAGTCGAAAACTTTCAATAGATAATTCATTTGTTGGGATTATATATGAGTCAAATTCAATGTTTGGAAAATCTGAATATTCATAACTTCAGTACCATTGGTGACCAATAGCTTTTAGAGTAATTGCTGGTTCATTAATTTCATCAAGTAAGTAGAGTAAGCGTAGTGATGGGAAAGCAATAAATAATAAAATAATTGCTGGTAAAATTGTTCAAATAATTTCAATAGTTTGTCCATGTAGTAAATATCGATTTACATATTTGTTTAATAATAGTATAAATATTAAATATCCAACTAAAGTTGTAATTATTACTAAAATTAATAATGCATGATCGTGAAAAAAAATTAATTGTTCTATTAATGGTGAAGAACTATTTTGTAATCTTAAGTTGGCTCATGTTGACATTAGTTTCTAATAAAAGTTAAATTCTTTATATATGGAGCTTAAATCCATTGCACTAATCTGCCATATTAGAAGTTAGTTAATAAAGGAAGTTCTGAGTAACTATGTTCTGCTGGGGGAGTATTTTGTAGTCATTCAATTGATGAATTTAATTGAATTGGGTATATAACTTGACGTTGGGACATTAAACTTTCTCAAATAATAAATAAGAAAAATAAAATTCCTAATAGTGAAATTGTAGATCCAATTGTTGAAATTACATTTCATGTAGTATAAGCATCTGGATAATCTGAATATCGTCGAGGTATTCCTGCTAATCCTAAAAAATGTTGAGGAAAAAATGTTAGATTAACTCCAATGAATATAATAGTAAATTGACTTTTTAATATTGTATTATTTATTGTTAGTCCAGTAAATAGTGGATATCAATGTACAAATCCTCCTATAATAGCAAATACTGCTCCTATTGAAAGAACATAATGAAAATGGGCTACTACATAATATGTATCATGTAAGATAATATCAATTGATGAATTTGCTAAAACAACTCCTGTAAGACCTCCTACAGTAAATAAAAATACAAATCCTAGAGCTCATAATGTAGCTGGTGAATAGTTTAATTGTGTACCATAAAGGGTAGCTAATCATCTAAAAATTTTGATACCTGTTGGTACTGCAATAATTATTGTTGCTGATGTGAAGTAAGCTCGTGTATCAACATCTATCCCTACTGTAAATATGTGATGAGCTCATACAATAAATCCTAGTAAACCAATAGCTAATATAGCATAAATTATTCCTAATGATCCAAATGTTTCCTTTTTTCCAGATTCTTGACTAATAATATGGGAGATTATTCCGAATCCTGGTAAAATTAAAATATAAACTTCTGGATGACCAAAAAATCAAAATAAATGTTGATAAAGAATTGGATCTCCTCCTCCTGCCGGGTCAAAAAATGAAGTATTTAAATTTCGATCAGTTAATAATATAGTAATTGCTCCAGCAAGTACTGGAAGTGATAGAAGAAGTAAAAGAGCTGTAATTACTACAGATCATACAAATAATGGTATGCGGTCAAATGTAATTCCAACAGATCGTATATTAATTACAGTTGTAATAAAATTTACAGCACCTAAAATTGATGAGATTCCTGCTAAGTGTAAGGAAAAAATAGCTAAATCTACTGAAGCCCCTCCATGAGCAATATTAGATGAAAGTGGGGGGTAAACTGTTCATCCTGTACCAGCTCCATTTTCTACTATACTTCTTACCAGTAAAAGTGTTAAAGCTGGAGGCAATAATCAAAAACTTATATTGTTTATTCGTGGAAATGCTATGTCAGGAGCTCCTAATATTAATGGGACTAATCAATTACCAAATCCTCCAATTATAATTGGTATAACTATGAAAAAAATTATAATAAAAGCATGAGCTGTTACGATAACATTATAAATTTGATCGTCTCCAATTAGAGCTCCTGGGTGTCCTAATTCTGCACGAATAAGGATTCTTAATGAAGTTCCAATTATTCCAGATCAAGCACCGAAAATAAAATATAATGTTCCAATATCTTTATGGTTAGTAGAGAAGAGCCATTGTTGCGATTAAATGGCTGAAGATAGGCGATAGATTGTAAATCTATATATGAAGTATTACTTCTTTAATCAAGCTTTATAGTCAATAATGACATTAGACTGCAATTCTAAAGGAGTAAATTTTTACTAAGGCTTAAAAGATTATTCTTATATTTATAGCTTTGAAGGCTATTAGTTTTTTTAACTTAAAGCCTTAAAAAATATAAAATATAGAAGAAATAATAAATAATCCAAATGATGAAAAAAATGAACATAATATAAAAATCTTTATATAAATTGATTTATAATTAGAATTTATTAATCAGTTATTTTCATAGTAATTTAATATGAAAGCTCTATAACTTAATCGTATATAAAAATATAAGGTAATTAATGTTATTATAACTATAAAGGTTAAAATAAATAGTTGATTATTAATTGTTAAGGATTGAATTACAATTCATTTTGGGAAGAATCCTAAGAATGGAGGTAATCCACCTAGAGATATTAAATTAAAGAATAAAAAAAATTTTATAGATTTTGAGTAAAATATTAATGAAAATAATTGATTGATTTGTGAAATTTTAAATATATTAAACATATAAATTATTACAAATGATAAAAATGAATAAAATATGAAATAAGTTATTCACGTATAATTTCTATTATATATAGCTATTAATATTCATCTTAAATGATTGATAGATGAGTAAGCTATTAATTTACGAAGTGAAGTTTGATTAAGACCTCCTAAAGCTCCAATTATTCTTGATAAAATGATTGAAGTAATAATTAAAGGTTTAAAAATGATGTATGATATTAATATTATTGGAGCAATTTTTTGCCAAGTCATTATAATTAAGCAATTAAATCAAGATAATCCTTCTATAACATTAGGAAATCAGAAATGAAATGGTGCTGACCCTCTTTTTAGTAATAAAGTAGAAAAAATAATTATTTCCATTAAAAAATTAGAGTTAATTTTTCTTGAATTTAGTATAAATAAAATTACTGAAAATAGAAACACTGATGATGCTAAGGCTTGAGTTAGAAAATACTTTAAAGAGGCTTCTGTAGATATTAATTTATCATCTCTTATTAGGGGAATAAAAGATAACAAATTAATTTCTAAACCTATTCAAGCTCCTAATCATGAATTAGCAGAAATAGAAATAAGTGTTCCTATAATTAAAATAATAAAAAATATAATTTTAGATGAATTATTAAAAATTAAAAAGAAAAGGATTAGAACCTTTATAAATGGGGTATGAGCCCAATAGCTTAATTAGCTTATCTTTTTATATTTTAGTGTATGATGCACAAAAGTTTTTGATACTTTTAGAAATAGTTTAATTCTATTAAATATAATTTTCATGTATAAATTTACAATGAATGTAATATTATTACATAATTTATCCTATCAAGATAACCCTTTTTTCAGGCAATTCATT